TATTCGAGTCGAATTGAAATTCATTTTCAACTCATTCATAACTGTTTAGTCAAAATAACAATTTATTTTGATTGAACTGCTTAGTTTTGTTTGCTGTGGTACATGTATCATTTCAAGATTCATCGACTTGAATTGTTCCATTTACTTCAATTTTATTTTTATTTCGATATCAATTATAAATATATATTGATCTTGCTCTTATACTTTATACAAATAAGACTCTTTTCTCGATTATACAAATAAGACTCTTTTCTCGATTTTTCATCTCACTTCGGATTCTCTATAAAAATCTATAAAAAAAAAAAAGAATTCAAAATAGAATTTTGAATAAAATACTAATTAAATAAAATACCAATCCATATAAAATCTATATAAAAATAGAAAATACTATATTCTATATGTAATATAGTACCTCCACCTATATAATATAAAAATAAAATATAATAATAAATAATAATAATATTAAACATTAATGGAATAGGATCTTATATTAACTAAATTCGACTTCTATTCTATATATTCTATTTCTATTCTCTATATTCTATTTCTATTCTCTATATTCTACTTCTATATTCATTTAGAAATTTATATAAATATATTAATTAAAATTAATTCAATTATTAATTCAATAATATTAATTCAATTTATTAATTATTCAATTTAGCAATTCAATGTTAGGGCAATAAAAGACTCCTTTCTTTTATTGCTATACCTTACTTAGTATAGCAATATAAAGAAGAGCCCATTTTACAATGTTAAATGTTAATAATGAAAGTTAATAAAGATCCTAATTTTTCAAACTCCAGCTTGTCTATAAATAGAGTAAGTCGTTTTTAAATCCGTGTAACTTACGAGTAGATTTGATTTTTGTTGAGTTAGGTTGGAATTTGTTTTTAAATGAGTTCGTGTCATGATTTTGACTCCAAAAATTCATTAGGCTTAGGCGGGTATCCCAAAGACAAAGAAAAAAAGTATCACTAACTCTTTTTGATTGCGGATAGGAAAAGGGAAAATTCCTAATGTAATTGACTTAGGAAAGAAAATTGGGTTTGTTTAGCCAAGACAAGATAAAAAAAAATAGCTATTGGTTCTATTGAAGTGCACTTTTTTTGATTTCGGCTTTATACTCTATCCTGAATGATTCCTGCGAGCAAGCTTATGAGAATGCTTTTTTTTTCGTTTTTCGATAAACCAAGCAATTGCAAGCGGCTAGTTACAAACAATACAATAATGAAGAAATAAAAACTATACAATTTTTGTCTTTGTATCTTTGTATTTGAATTTTATTTCATTTTTTTTAGGGCTATACGGACTCGAACCGTAGACTTTCTCGGTAAAACAGATCAAACTGATTATTCTCAAAATGATTCGAACTGTTTCAAAGACCCAACATGCATTTTTTTGCATTGGGCTCTTCCATTAACTGATATAAATAATCAGTTAGTCTACCATAATTCTCTTGACAAGAAGATAAGAAGATGGCTCCATGTGCTCTGATTTCTTATTTGGATTCCGATCTGAGAGCACTACCGAAGTGTTTCAAAGAAGGTTATCCTGACGTAGGTTTGCTTTTGGCTTAGATCAACCTAAGTTAAATGAAGTCTCCATCGCCCCCCTTTTATTTAAAAAATCCAATATGAAACTTCATACACCTTAAAGTTCATAAGATAGGACGAAAAAAGAATTTTTTGAGGTCTTTATACTCATTATGCCTAGCATTGAATAGAGTTAGTATTCCCCTTATCAATATCTTAAATCAATAATGGGTTCTATTGGTTGCCTAAAATCTAAAAATATAAATAGAAAAGGGGCACCTAAATTGGACCGAATCTTTTGTCAGGCTATTGTTCTCTTGTTCCCTAAAAGTCATGGAGTAAGACATCAACTTCTCAATAAGTTGTTTGATTCCATAATGTACTCCTCTGAAAAAACATCGGCGCGCGTGTAAACGAGGTGCTCTACCTAACTGAGCTATAGCCCTTTTGCTTGTGATATATATTTTATCATGTCAATAATTTCTTGTCAAGATGAATATTACATGATCCAACTTTTATCTCTTTGATCGGTATTGCTTATAAATAATATTACATTTATAATCCATCGATGTGATGGGTTCCATTTCTTTCTCTTTTTGATTCTAACTGACCTACTTAACTCAGTGGTTAGAGTATTGCTTTCATACGGCAGGAGTCATTGGTTCAAATCCAATAGTAGGTATAACTTATTAGATATCCGAATCCATGGTATCTAATAAGTTTTTCTAGCCGCCTTAATTTTATTGATTTTTGATATTTTCCATTCCATTCTATTTCTCTTTCTCTAGTTCATTGTTGAATTTGAAAATTTTTCGTTGTATTAGATAGAATCCGATTCCATTTATGATTCTAGTCAATTGGCAGAATTAAAAAATAAAGTGTATAAACAGAATTTCTGTTTATACAGAAGTTTTTCTTTTGATTATTCGGGCGCACCGCCAACGGGTTATAGTTACGAAATCACA